ATTTACCACCCTTCCCTTCGTAGAAGTAAAAAAGAATACTATGATGGTTCTGTTACTTTATATATTTATCTCGTCTGTGATTTAGCAATCCCAAAGTTTCTTTTTGATACGATCAAATAAGTAAAAAATGATCTTTTTTTTTTTTCATTTTCGTACTCTTTCTTTCATAGCATAAGTATCAGAAAGAGACTTCCGGTGTGGAAGAAAAGTGGTTTGTGACGCTGAAATGTACTCCCGACACATAAGATCAAATCGGAAATAACCTTTATTTCATACTACTATCTCGATACAAAATCTCATGTTATGAAAAAACAATAATGGTTTGCTCATATCGAACTCGAAGTGCCATGCTATTATTACTTATAATTTTCTTTTATAATCAATATGGCGAAGGCATAGTCTTCTTTTTTTTTCAATCAAATAAAAACTCATTGGCGCCAAGCGTGAGGGAATGCTAGACGTTTGGTAATTTCTCCTCCGACCAGAATAAAAGATCCCATTGACGCGGCTAATCCCATGCATATTGTATGCACATCAGGTGGCACAAATTGCATAGTATCATAAATGGCTATTCCTGGTATCACCCATCCGCCGGGAGAGTTTATAAACAAATAAAGATCCCTAGTATCATCTTCTATACTGAGATATACCATGAGACCAACAAGTTGATTTGAGATCTCGCTATCAACCTCTTGGCCTAAAAAAAGTAATCTTTCTCGATAAAGTCGGTTGATTAGGACAAAATTGTATCTCTAAGGAAAAAATTGCATCCCTTAGGAACCGTACGTGCACCTTTGGATGCATACGGTTCAAAAAAAATTGCGAAAAAAAAAAGAATCAATGTGTCGATTCCAGTTTTATTTCTTTTTTTTTTTTTGTAACAGGTTTTTTTAATGAAAGGTCTTCTATTAAAAAAAACGAGATGAGTTTTGGCTCCCTTCCCTCTAAAAAAAAAAAAAAGAGATTACTGAACTTATTAAACTAACCTATCATTGATGTATTGTTTCATCGATATTAAAATCACGATGTCATTGTCTTGTTCCTGAATGGGCCCTTTCAATTCTTTTAGGTTCATGGTCTACCCCGGGAAAAGATCTGTCCGAATTCTATTTGCACATATAGGACAAATGGTCTCAGTACCATTTTTTTGTTATGACTTCTTTTTTTTTAGTTAATTTCGTGTCTTGCTTTCCCAAAACTATTTGATGTATTCATCATACTATTCCGTTGGTTGGCAATTTGGGATCACTACTATCACTACTATAGTAATAGTAGGTATAAAGTAATAGTAGGTATAAGAATCATTTATGATACAAGTGGTAATCGTACATATATTATATTAACAATTTGTTATTGATTTGGTATTTTCTGAACGGAGCCTGGATACTTTATTTTATCAGTCCAAGTAAACCATAAATTCTTATAAATTTATAATATTGATCCCCAATATAAAATAAATTGATCTAATTGCACTTCACGCTCCGAATGATTGATTGATGCTTCACTCAATACAATATCTCTTGGGCGAAACAGAGGATATCTCGATCAGGGGAGAGAACGGGTAAATCCCATATGACCCAATATGTCTGACAAGTCGCACTATACGTCAACCCAAACCGCATCTTCCTCTCCAGGACTCCGAAAAGGTACTTTTGGAACACCAATGGGCATTAAATTAAAGAAAAAAATTTAGTACTATACTTCACTTTAATATGGAAACGTAACAATCAGTGGTTTATTGTCTTCATCCCTTTTTTCTCTTTATTCTATTTGATACATAGATTGGAAAGTTTATAGAGTAAGACAGAATGAATAAAGAAAAAATTTGAACGAAGAAATCGATCGTTCGAATGATAAACAAGTATCTATCCATTCGTTCCCCAAAAATGGGACCAATCCTCCCATTGCGTATTGGTACTTATCGGGTATAGAATAGATCTGCTTCTCTTTGTTCTTACGAACAAAATTGTTCCGTTATTTTCAATGGAATAAATATTAATCCTTTCTGATACAGAATCTACTGAAAAGGTTAGGTACATAGTATATATAGATATAGTCTTTTCCAACGCGATAAAATAAAGTGACATAGTGTCTATTTTTCTTTGATAAAGAGGTATTTCCATGGGTTTGCCTTGGTATCGTGTTCATACTGTCGTATTGAATGATCCCGGTCGATTGCTTTCTGTTCATATAATGCATACAGCTCTAGTTTCTGGTTGGGCTGGTTCGATGGCTTTATACGAATTAGCAGTTTTTGATCCCTCTGATCCCGTTCTTGATCCAATGTGGAGACAAGGTATGTTCGTTATACCCTTCATGACTCGTTTAGGAATAACCAATTCGTGGGGTGGTTGGAGTATTTCAGGAGGAACTATAACAAATCCGGGTATTTGGAGTTATGAAGGTGTGGCAGGGGCACATATAGTGTTTTCCGGCTTGTGCTTCTTGGCAGCTATCTGGCATTGGGTATATTGGGACCTAGAAATATTCTGTGATGAACGTACGGGAAAACCTTCTTTGGATTTGCCCAAGATCTTTGGAATTCATTTATTTCTCTCAGGGGTAGCTTGCTTTGGCTTTGGTGCATTTCATGTAACAGGTTTGTATGGTCCTGGAATATGGGTGTCCGATCCTTATGGACTAACTGGAAAAGTACAATCTGTAAATCCAGCGTGGGGCGCGGAAGGTTTTGATCCTTTTGTTCCGGGAGGAATAGCCTCTCATCATATTGCAGCGGGTACTTTAGGCATATTAGCTGGCCTATTCCATCTTAGTGTCCGTCCGCCTCAACGTCTATACAAAGGATTACGTATGGGCAATATTGAAACTGTACTTTCCAGTAGTATCGCTGCTGTTTTTTTTGCAGCTTTTGTTGTTGCTGGAACTATGTGGTATGGTTCAGCAACTACCCCAATCGAATTATTTGGTCCTACTCGTTATCAGTGGGATCAGGGATACTTTCAGCAAGAAATATATCGAAGAGTTAGTGCCGGGCTAGCCGAAAATCTTAGTTTATCGGAAGCTTGGTCTAAAATTCCCGAAAAATTAGCTTTTTATGATTATATTGGTAATAATCCGGCAAAAGGGGGATTATTCAGAGCAGGCTCAATGGACAATGGGGATGGAATTGCTGTTGGATGGTTAGGACACCCCGTCTTTAGAGATAAAGAAGGGCGCGAGCTTTTTGTACGTCGTATGCCTACTTTTTTTGAAACATTTCCGGTAGTTTTGGTAGATGAAGACGGAATTGTGAGAGCTGATGTTCCTTTTAGAAGGGCAGAATCAAAGTATAGTGTTGAACAAGTAGGTGTTACTGTTGAGTTCTATGGTGGCGAACTTAATGGAGTAAGTTATTCTGATCCTGCTACTGTGAAAAAATATGCTAGACGTGCCCAATTAGGTGAAATTTTTGAATTAGATCGGGCTACTTTGAAATCCGATGGTGTTTTTCGTAGCAGTCCAAGGGGTTGGTTCACTTTTGGGCATGCTACGTTTGCTTTGCTCTTCTTTTTCGGACACATTTGGCATGGCGCTAGAACCTTGTTCAGAGATGTTTTTGCTGGTATTGATCCAGATTTGGATGCTCAAGTGGAATTTGGAGCATTCCAAAAACTTGGAGATCCAACTACAAGGAGACAAGTAGTCTGATACGACATTGTTGTGGTATCTTTCGCCTCTATTTTTTTTTGATTTGACATCGGGTATCAGAGAAATCTTGACTTGAATCACCATCTTTTCTTTGACTTTTTTTCTTTCTTTATATGATATGGTAAATGATCCCAAATGAATAGGTGTGGAAGCTATAATTGTAAACCACGATCGAATCCATGGAAGCATTGGTTTATACATTCCTTTTAGTCTCGACTTTAGGGATAATTTTTTTCGCTATCTTTTTTCGAGAACCGCCTAAGGTTCCGACTAAAAAAATGAAATAACTTTTCGAAATAATTTAATTGAAGTAATGAGCCTCCCAATATGGGAGGCTCATTACTTCAACTAGTCCCCGTGTTCTTCGAATGGATCTCTTAGTTGTTGAGAGGGTTGCCCAAAAGCGGTATATAAGGCGTACCCAGTAAAGCTTACAAGTAAACCAGATATGGAGATGGCGACTAGGGTTGCTGTTTCCATTTTTAGATAATTTCAAGATCACAATGGATCTACGATAAGATCGCTTATTTACAACTACAACGGAATAGTATACAAAGTCAACAGATCTCAACCAATCGTTAAATAGGATTTATGGCTACACAAACCGTTGAGGATAGTTCTAGATCTGGGCCAAGACGAACTACTGTAGGGGATTTATTGAAACCATTGAATTCGGAATATGGTAAAGTAGCTCCGGGATGGGGGACTACACCACTTATGGGGGTCGCAATGGCTCTATTTGCGATATTTCTATCTATTATTTTGGAAATTTATAATTCTTCCGTTTTACTGGATGGAATTTCAATGAGTTAGGTTTATAAGAACTATGAAGTCCTAGTCTTTCAATCAAAGAAAAAATTACTTTAGACTTGGATTTCTAGACCATTCTATTCTGGTAGTTCGACCGTGGAATTTATTTGTTTCGGTATTTCCGGAATATGAGTGTGTGACTTGTTATAATTGATCCTATTGATAATACATAGAATGGACCTGTTATCTCTATCAAGATGATTCTACCTCGTCGGATATTTATTCTAGTATCTGGAGCACGGAATATATAGAATAGATCAAGAAAAGAAATATTTGAACTATGATTCATACCTACTATTTATTCAGACCTCGCAACCGGACTCAAAAAAAATTCAAATAGGTATTTCCTAAATCAAACGAATTTTATTCCTTCATATTTATTTTGACCGAAGGATAACTCTTTCTCTAGATTTTGTTGAGTCATTACATCCATTCATTCAATAAGTGATCATCAAAGGTTCTTACTCAGAGAACCTTTGAGTTTAGCTTGAGGCTAAATCATCGTGGTTCTAGTATGAATCTGAGGTTTCAATTGATTCATA